TTAAAAATAAGCTAAAATAAGCTTTTGGGTTCATACCCCAAATATAAAGGAAATACCTTTTTTTTAAAAATAAAGTGCCTGATTAAAGGATTATTCTGATAGAATAAATTATGTAAAATTTTACCTTTATTATATTTTATAGAATTAAACTATATCTTAAAGTTTCAAAAACTATCGTGCATCATACACTAAAATATAATTTTATAATATGAGTAAAACTCACTAAATTAATAATTATTTTAAATTTTATTCATAATTAACTCTAATAAAATATTTTTTTTATTTATTTTATTTTTTAGAACATTAATCTCTATTTCATCAAATTCATGATTAGGATGCTGAATTGGTTTAGAAATTAATTTATTAAGATTTATCCCCCTAATATCAAACCCCAATAATCTTCTTAACTCTGAAGCATCATTAAAATACTTTCTAACTCAATCTATTGCATCTATTAATTTTTTATTTTCAATTTTAATTAATTTATTAATATTAAAAAATTTTTTTAATGATTATATTATTTCTATCCTTATTAATTCATCCTTATTAATAAAAATAGGTTCTACCCCCTTTCATTTTTGATTTCCTAACATTATAGAAGGATTATCATGATTAAATTGTTTTATTTTAATAACATGACAAAAAATTTCCCCAATAATTTTATTATCATATTATATAAATTTAAAATTCTTATTTTTAATCATAATTTTTAATGTTTTAATTGGAACTATTAGAAGATTTAACCAAACATCATTACGAAAATTAATAGCTTTTTCTTCAATTAATAATTTAGGATGAATATTATCAGCATTATTAATTAGAGAAAATCTATGAATGTTATACTTTTTATTATATTCATTATTTATTTTTATTATATGTTTTTTATTTTATATTATTAATATTTTTTATATTAACCAATTATTTAATTTAAATTTAAATTTTTCCATTAAATTTTCAATTTTAATTAATTTTTTATCTTTAGGAGGATTACCCCCCTTCTTAGGATTTTTCCCGAAATGAATAATTATTAATTATCTTTTATTTAATGATTTATTTATTATCTCTATTATTTTTACAATATCTAGATTAATTATATTATTTATTTATATCCGAATTATTTATTCATCTTTTATATTTTATTCAATTAAAATAAAATGATATAAAATCTTCATTAAAAATAATTTAATAATTTTTATTAACATTTCAAGATTTATTTCCCTATTAGGTATAATTACTAGAACCTTATTTTTTTTTTAAGGTTTTAAGTTAAATTAAACTAATAATCTTCAAAATTATTTATAAAGAAATTTCTTTAAGCCTTAGTAACTTATTTACACCTTAAAATTTGCAATTTCAAATCATAATTGAATATAAGACTAATAAAAGAGAAATTTCTCGTTAATAAATTTACAATTTATCGCTTATTAAACTCAGCCATTTTATTTTATTAGCGAAAATGATTATTTTCAACAAATCATAAAGATATTGGTACATTATATTTTATTTTTGGTATTTGAGCAGGAATAGTAGGAACTTCATTAAGTTTATTAATTCGAACTGAATTAGGAAATCCAGGATCATTAATTGGAGATGATCAAATTTATAATACTATTGTCACAGCCCATGCTTTTATTATAATTTTTTTTATAGTTATACCAATCATAATAGGAGGATTTGGTAATTGACTAATTCCTCTTATATTAGGAGCCCCAGATATAGCTTTCCCCCGAATAAATAATATAAGATTTTGATTACTACCCCCATCATTAATTTTATTAATTTCTAGAAGAATTGTAGAAAATGGAGCAGGAACAGGATGAACAGTGTACCCCCCACTATCATCTAATATTGCACATGGAGGATCATCAGTAGATCTAGCAATTTTTTCTTTACACCTAGCAGGAATTTCTTCTATTTTAGGTGCTATTAATTTTATTACAACAATAATTAATATACGAATTAATAATATATCATTTGATCAAATACCCCTATTTGTTTGAGCAGTAGGAATTACAGCTTTATTATTAGTTCTTTCTCTCCCAGTATTAGCAGGTGCCATTACTATACTATTAACAGATCGTAATATTAATACTTCATTTTTTGATCCAGCTGGAGGAGGAGATCCAATTTTATACCAACATTTATTTTGATTTTTTGGGCATCCTGAAGTTTATATTTTAATTTTACCAGGATTTGGTATAATTTCTCACATTATTTCACAAGAAAGAGGTAAAAAAGAAACTTTTGGGTGTTTAGGTATAATTTATGCTATAATAGCAATTGGATTATTAGGATTTATTGTATGAGCACACCATATATTTACTGTAGGTATAGATATTGATACTCGAGCTTATTTTACCTCAGCTACTATAATTATTGCAGTACCAACAGGAATTAAAATTTTTAGTTGATTAGCAACCCTTCACGGAACACAAATTAATTATAGTCCCTCTATATTATGAGGTTTAGGATTTATTTTTCTATTTACAGTAGGAGGTTTAACTGGAGTTGTATTAGCCAATTCATCTATTGATATTACACTTCACGATACATATTATGTAGTAGCTCATTTTCATTATGTATTATCAATAGGAGCTGTTTTTGCCATTATAGGAGGATTTATTCATTGATATCCATTATTTACTGGATTAATAATAAATAATTATTTATTAAAAATTCAATTTATCTCCATATTTATTGGAGTAAACTTAACATTTTTTCCCCAACATTTTTTAGGTTTAGCGGGGATACCTCGTCGTTACTCAGACTATCCAGATAGATTTGTATCTTGAAATATTATCTCTTCATTTGGTTCTTATATTTCTCTTATTTCCATAATAATAATTATTATTATTATTTGAGAATCAATAATTAACCAACGTATTATCCTATTTCCTTTAAATATACCATCTTCTATTGAATGATATCAAAACCTTCCGCCATCAGAACACTCTTATAATGAATTACCAATTTTAAGTAACTTCTAATATGGCAGATTATATGTAATGGATTTAAACCCCATTTATAAAGGTTTTATCCTTTTTTTAGAAATGGCAACATGATCTAATTTAAATTACCAAAACAGAGCATCACCATTAATAGAACAAATTATTTTTTTTCATGATCACACTTTAATTATTTTAATTATAATTACAATCTTAGTTGGATATTTAATATTAAATTTATTTTTTAATTCTTATATCAATCGATTTTTACTTGAAGGTCAAATAATTGAATTAATTTGAACTATCTTACCTGCTATTACTTTAATTTTTATTGCTTTACCCTCTCTTCGTCTTCTTTATCTTTTAGATGAACTAAACAATCCTTTAATTACACTAAAATCAATTGGTCATCAATGATATTGAAGTTATGAATATTCAGACTTTAATAATGTAGAATTTGATTCTTATATAATTAATTCTAACGAAAACATTAATAATTTTCGATTATTAGATGTTGATAATCGAGTAATTTTACCTATAAATAATCAAATTCGAATTTTAATTACTGCAACTGATGTAATTCATTCTTGAACAGTACCTTCATTAGGAGTCAAAGTAGACGCTAATCCTGGTCGATTAAATCAAACAAGATTTTTTATTAACCGACCAGGAATTTTTTTTGGTCAATGCTCAGAAATTTGTGGAGCTAATCATAGATTTATACCAATTGTAATTGAAAGAATTTCAATTAAAAACTTCATCAACTGAATTAATAATTATTCATTAGATGACTGAAAGCAAGTATTGGTCTCTTAAACCATCTTATGATAAATTAGCAAATATCTCTAATGAAAGAATTAGTTAATTTATAACATAAATATGTCAAATTTAAATTATTACTAAGTAATATTCTTTTATCCCTCAAATAATACCAATTAACTGAATTTTTTTATTTATTTTTTTTATTTGTATCTTTCTTTTATTTATTATAATAAATTTTTACATTTTTAATTATAAAATAATTAAAATAAATAATTTTAAATCAAATAAATTATATAATAACCAAACTTGAAAATGATAAATAATTTATTTTCAATTTTTGATCCATCAACTAATATTTTTAATTTATCTTTAAATTGAATTAGAACTTTTATTGGTTTAATATTCATCCCATATTCTTTTTGATTTATTCCTAATCGACATTTTATAATATGAAATTTTATTTCTAATAAATTACACAATGAATTTAAAACTTTATTAGGAAACAACAGATTTAAAGGATCAACATTTATTTTTATTTCTCTTTTTTTTTTTGTTTTATTTAATAATTTTTTAGGATTATTTCCGTATATTTTTACTAGTACTAGTCATTTAAATATTTCATTATCTATTTCTTTAACCTTATGATTAAGATTTATAATTTATGGTTGAATTAATAATACACAACATATATTTATTCATATAATTCCCCAAGGAACACCAACTATTTTAATACCATTCATAGTTTTAATTGAAACAATTAGTAATATTATTCGTCCAGGAACATTAGCTGTTCGTTTAACAGCAAATATAATTGCAGGACATTTACTATTAACTTTACTAAGTAATACTGGAAATAATATATCTAATTATCTTCTAATTATTTTAATTTTTATTCAAATTTTATTATTAATTTTAGAATCTGCTGTAGCAGTAATTCAAGCATATGTAATTACTATTCTTAGTACATTATATTCTAGAGAAGTTAACTAATGTCAATAAATCAAAATCACCCATATCATTTAGTAGATTATAGACCATGACCACTTATAGGTGCTATTGGAGTTATAACTCTAGTCACAGGATTAATTAAATGATTTCATAATTTTAATATAAATCTTTTAATTTTAGGATATTTAATTGTATTATTAACTATATATCAATGATGACGAGATGTTTGTCGAGAAGGAACATACCAAGGAAAACACACTATACTAGTTTCAAATGGATTACGATGAGGAATAATTCTATTTATTATTTCAGAAATTTTTTTTTTTATTTCTTTTTTTTGAGCATTTTTTCACAGAAGCTTATCCCCAAATATCGAAATTGGAGCTATATGACCCCCTATAAGAATTATCCCATTTAATCCATTTCAAATCCCTCTATTAAATACAATTATCTTAATTACATCAGGAATTACTGTTACTTGAGCTCATCATGCTTTAATAGAAAATAATTTTACTCAAACATCTCAAAGATTATTTATTACTGTTATTTTAGGAATTTATTTCACATTATTACAAGCCTATGAATATATTGAAGCCCCATTTACCATCGCCGATAGAATTTATGGATCAACTTTTTTTATAGCAACAGGATTTCATGGTCTTCATGTAATTATTGGAACAATTTTTTTATTAACATGCTTTATTCGTCATATAAATAATCATTTTTCTAAATCACATCATTTTGGATTTGAAGCAGCAGCATGATACTGACATTTTGTAGATGTAGTTTGATTATTCCTTTATATTTCTATTTATTGATGAGGAAATTAATTATTTATATAATATATTTAGTATATTTGATTTCCAATCAAAAAGTTTAATAATTTTAATATAAATAATTATCATATTATTAATTTTAACTTTTATAATAATATTAATTTCAAATTTATTAATAATAATTTCATTTATTATTTCAAAAAAATCTCTTCTCGATCGAGAAAAATGTTCTCCATTTGAATGTGGATTCGATCCTATATGCTTAGCACGAATTCCATTTTCTTTACATTTTTTTCTTATTACAATAATTTTTTTAATTTTTGATGTAGAAATTGTACTTATTTTTCCTTTAATTCCAACATTCATAATAGTTAACTTTATAATTTGATACAAAACTAGTTTTTTTTTTATTATTATATTATTAATTGGATTATACCATGAATGAAATCAAAATATATTAAATTGAACAAATTAAAAATCAAGGATTATAGTTTAATAAAAACATTTGATTTGCATTCAAAAAATATTGACAATCAATTTATCTTAAATAAGAAGCAATTTTGCATTTAGTTTCGACCTAAAAGAAAGAGTAAATTACTCCTTATTTATTAATTGAAACCAAATAAGAGGTATATCACTGTTAATGATAAAATTGAATATAACATTCCAATTAGAAATATATTTTATTAAGCTGCTAACTTAATTTCTAGTGATTAAAATCATTAATATTTCTTTTAAAATAAAATTTATATAGTTTAAATAAAACTTTACATTTTCATTGTAAAAATAAAGTAATATTCTTTTATAAATATATATATATATATATATATATATATATATATTTTAAAGATTTATTAATCACCATAATATCTTCAATATTATACTCTAATTTAAGCTATTTAAATTATAACATTAATATAAAAATAAAAATTATTATTCATAAAACAAATCTAAATAAAAAAATCTTAAAATTATTTATTTGATAAACATAAAAAATAATAGAATAATTTTTAATAATTTTATAAATACCTTGTCTTTTATAAATTTCTCCTCAACCCATATCAATATTTTTTAATAAACTTTGTCCCAAATTTAAAAAACTATAATTTATTATATAAGTAGATAATCCAGGTATATATCACATAACAGTTAAAAACATTCTTAAATTATAAGTTATTAAAAACTTATTAACAGAATAAATTCTTATATTTCTAATAAAAAATCCTATTAAAGCCCCTAATAAACTTACATAAATTACCATTATTTTTATATTAAAAGAAAGATAAATTATATAAGGATAAGAAAAAATTATTCATCTTAAAAATCTCCCAGAAATTAATCTTATCATTAATAATAAAAATATCCCCTTTAATATAATAAAATCTTCATCATATAAATTATAAATAGATAATAAATTAAAATCATTAATTATTAAATATATAAGTAATCGAAAAGTATAAAATATTGTTAAACCTGTAGAAATAAAATATAAATAATAAATATATAAATTTAAATTTCTTATTCTAACCACCTCTAAAATTATATCTTTAGAGTAAAATCCAGCTAAAAAAGGAATCCCACATAAAGCCAAATTTGAAATATTTATACATAAAGAAGTTAATGGAATATATAATCTAATTCCACCTATTAAACGAATATCTTGATTGTCTATTATTATATGAATAATTACACCAGCACATATAAATAATAAAGCTTTAAACATAGCATGAGTCAATAAATGAAAAAAAGCTAAATCTCCATAACCTATTCTTAAAATTCTTATTATTAAACCCAATTGTCTTAGTGTAGATAAAGCAATAATTTTTTTTAAATCAAATTCATAATTAGCACAAATACCAGCTATAAATATTGTTAAACCAGATAACAATAATAATAATTTTAATATATATATATCAACTAATAAATTATTAAAACGAATTAATAAATAAACCCCAGCAGTAACTAAAGTAGAAGAATGAACTAAAGCAGAAACAGGAGTAGGAGCAGCTATAGCAGCAGGCAATCAAGATCTAAAAGGAATTTGAGCTCTTTTAGTTATAGCAGCTAAAATAACTAAAATACTAATTATTTTTATAGAATAATCATTAACTATAAAATCTAAATAAAAAATATAATTTCAACTACCATAATTTATTATTCAAGAAATTAATATTAAAATTATTACATCACCAATACGATTTGATAAAGCTGTCAATATACCAGCATTATAAGATTTAATATTTTGATAATAAATAATCAAACAATAAGAAACTAACCCTAAACCATCTCAACCTAAAAAAATTCTAATTATATTAGGTCTAACGATTAATAAAATTATAGAAAATACAAATAATAAAACTAAAATAATAAAACGATTTAAATTCAAATCTGAACTTATATATCTTTTTCTATAAAAAATTACAGAAGAAGAAATTAAAGAAACAAATATTATAAATAATAAAGATATTCAATCCAATAAAATAGATATTACAATATTAAAAGAATTAAAAGAAATAATTTCCCATTCTAACATTATTACAATATTATTTATAATAAAATAAATTATTATAAAAAAATTAATTAATATAAAAAAAAATAAAAAAAAAAATCTAATAAAACAAATTGAATACTTATTAATAACCTAAAATGAATATAATCACATTTTTGATACCACAAATCAATATTTTATTTAAATTATTTAAGTAAAATCAAATTATTCTATAATCAACCTTTAAAATTAAAATATTTAAAGGTAACCAATGTAATATTAATATTAAATATTCCCGTGATACCCCACTATAAAATCTATAAACTCCTAAATTATACTTACCATGTTGAGTATAAGAATATAAATATAAACTATAACCCGCTCTAAAAAAAGAAATTAATATAAGTATAATTATTCTTAACCAAGATCAACTTACTAATCTATTAATTAATCTAATTTCACCTATTAAATTTAAAGATGGAGGAGCAGCTATATTTGATGATATAAATAAAAATCACCACATTCTTATAGAAGGTATAAATCTTATTATTCCCCTATTTAAAAATAATCTTCGTCTACCTAAACGCTCATAATTAATATTAGATAAACAAAATATTCCAGAAGAACACAATCCATGACCAATTATTAAAATATAAGCTCCTATAAAACCCCAATAATTTATAGTTATAATCCCCCCAATCACTATTCTTATATGAGCAACTGATGAATAAGCAATTAAAGATTTTATATCAATTTGACAAAAACATTTTAATCTAATATAAAATCCCCCAATTAATCTAATAATAATTCAAACAAATCCTATTTTTATATTAATTTTTTGTAAGATAATTAAAACTCGTAATAATCCATAACCCCCTAATTTTAACATAATAGCAGCTAAAATTATCGAACCAGAAACAGGAGCCTCAACATGAGCTTTTGGTAATCATAAGTGAGTAAAATATATGGGTATTTTTACTAAAAAAGCCATTACTATTCTAATATATAATAATAATATATTATAATCATAAAATTTTATAAAATATATTATTATTATTCTCATTTTTCTATAAATAAAAAAAATTCCTAATAATAAAGGTAAAGAAACAAATAATGTATAAAATAATAAATACATACCTGCTTGAATCCGCTCTGGTTGATAACCTCACCCAATGATTAATATTAACGTAGGAATTAATCTCCCCTCAAAAAATAAATAAAATATAAATAAATTTATAATTCTAAAAGTTAAATATAACATAATTAATAATATAATAATATTAAATAAAAAAAAACCCTCATAAAAATTTCTCTTATATAATCTTTCTCTTGCTATAATTATTAAACTTCTAATTCAAATTCTTAATAAAATTAAACCATAAGAAATTATATCACACCCTAATATATATCTTAAATTAGAAAAATTTATAATATTTAAAGTTAAATTTATAAACATTAATATTAATATTATAATTATAAATTGAACCATTCAAAACATATTTTTTTTTAAACATAAAGGAATTATAAATAAAATTATAAGAAAAAATTTTATCATTTTAAATTAAATTATATCTTTGAAAATAATCATTTCCATGAGTTCGAATTATAGAAACTAAAATAGAAAGACCTAATGCCCCCTCACAAACTGAAAAAACTAAAAAAACTATTAATATATATATATTATAATTTAATATTATTAAATATATTATTAAAAAAAAAAAAATACTCAATACCATAAACTCTAATCTTAGTAAAACAATAAGTAAATGTTTATGTTTTGAAACAAAAATTATATTTCCAAATAAAAATATTAAAAAAATAACTAATAATATATTTATTATCATTTGTTTTTATAGTTTATTAAAAACCTTGGTCTTGTAAATCAAAAATAAGAAATTTCTTTAAAAACTTCAAAGAAAAAGAATATCTTTATCAATAATCTCCAAAATTATTATTTTTATTAAACTATTCTTTGAAATTATTAAAATATTTTTATCACTCTCTTTAATTTTTACATCAATTTTCATATTTTTTCTCAATCATCCATTTTCCATAGGATTAATAATTTTAATTCAAACTCTTTTTATATGTCTTTTATCAAGAATATTAATTAATACTTATTGATTTTCATATATTTTATTTTTAATTTTTCTAGGAGGATTATTAGTTTTATTTATTTATGTATCAAGAATTGCTTCTAATGAATTATTTAAAATCTCATCATTTAATAAAAGATTTATTTTTTACTTATCAACCTTATTTATTATTAGATTTTTGTTTAAAAATAATTTATTTTGGATAAATTTCTCAATTAATGATGAAATAAATAATTTTTTTAATTTATTTTTATTTTTTAATAATGAATTTAATTTTAATTTATCAAAATTATATAATGAACAAACCTATATAATAACACTAATAATAATTATTTACTTATTTATTACTCTTATTACAGTAGTAAAAATTACAAATATTTTTTTTGGACCTTTACGATCTAATATTTAAATATATATATATATATATATATATATATATATATAACTAATGATAAATATATTTTACCCTATCCGAAAAAATCACCCAATTATTAAAATTATAAATAATTCACTTATTGATTTACCTTCACCCTCTAATTTTTCCTCTTGATGAAATTTTGGATCATTATTAGGATTATGTTTAATAATTCAAATTATTACAGGATTATTTTTAACCATATATTATACAGCTAATATTGAATTAGCTTTTTATAGAGTAAACTATATTTGCCGAAATGTTAACTATGGCTGACTAATTCGAACTTTACATGCTAATGGAGCTTCTTTTTTTTTTATTTGTATTTATCTTCATATTGGTCGAGGAATTTATTATGAATCATTTAATTTAAAATATACATGAATAGTAGGAGTTATTATTTTATTTTTATTAATAGCTACAGCATTTATAGGATATGTTTTACCTTGAGGACAAATATCATTTTGAGGGGCTACAGTCATTACTAACCTTTTATCAGCTATCCCATATTTAGGAACAATATTAGTAAATTGAATTTGAGGAGGATTTGCTGTTGATAATGCAACTTTAACTCGCTTTTATACTTTCCATTTTTTATTTCCTTTTATCATTATAATATTAGTAATAATTCACTTATTATTTTTACATCAAACAGGATCAAATAACCCTTTAGGAATTAATAGAAATTTAGATAAAATTCCATTTCATCCATTTTATGTATTTAAAGATTTAATTGGATTTATTATTTTAATTCTATCTTTAATTTTTCTTTCATTAACTAATCCTTATTTATTAGGTGACCCAGATAATTTTATCCCAGCTAACCCTCTTGTAACTCCAATTCATATTCAACCCGAATGATATTTTTTATTTGCATATGCAATTCTACGATCTATCCCAAACAAATTAGGTGGAGTTATCGCATTAGTTATATCTATTTTAATTTTAATTATTCTACCATTTACATTTAATAAAAAAATTCAAGGAATTCAATTTTACCCAATTAATCAAATTTTATTTTGATTTTTAATTGTAATTATTATTTTATTAACTTGAATCGGAGCACGATCAGTCGAAGCTCCTTATATTATTACAGGACAATTATTAACAATTTTATATTTTTCTTATTTTATTATCAACCCAATATTAAATAAAATATGAGATAACCTAATTTTTTTTTAATTAAATTACCAATTAATGAGCTTGTTATAAGCATTTGTTTTGAAAACATAAGAAAGAATAATTATTCTATTAATTTATACTAAAATTATTTAATAACCTAAAAATATTTTTAAACCCATATAAAATAATAAAAAATTTAAAGAAATAGGTAAATATCTCTTTCAACATAAATATATTAATTTATCATAACGATATCGAGGTAAAGTTCCACGAACTCAAATAAAAAAAAAAGATAAAAAAACCAATTTTAAATAAAAAAAAAATGTTAAATTATAACCCCCTAAATATAAAATAACAAATAATAAACTTATAAATAAAATTCTAGAATATTCAGACAAAAAAATTAATGCAAATCCTCCTCTTCTATATTCAATATTAAATCCAGAAACTAATTCTCTTTCTCCCTCAGCAAAATCAAATGGAGTACGATTAGTTTCAGCTATTAAAGAAGATAAAAAACATAATCTTAAAGGAATTATTAAAAAAATAAATCAAATTATAAACTGATAATTTAAAAATTTTATTAAATTAAAATCTATAACTAAAATAATTCTAGATATTATAATTAAAGATATTCTAACCTCATAAGAAATAGTTTGAGCAACTGCCCGTAAACCCCCTAATAATGAATAATTTGAATTAGAAGATCAACCAGCAATTATTAAAGTATATACCCCAATTCTAGTACAACATAAAAAAAATAAAATTCCTAAATTAAACATAATTATATTAAATATATAAGGAATTAATATTCAAATTATTAAAGATAAAATAAATCTTATAATAGGAGAAAAATAATAAACTAAATAATTTGAATAATTTAAATAAACCTGTTCTTTAGAAAATAATTTAATAGCATCACAAAAAGGTTGTAAAATTCCCATATAACCTATTTTATTAGGACCTTTACGAATCTGAATATACCCTAAAACTTTTCGTTCTAACAAAGTTAGAAAAGCAACTCCAATTAAAACACCCACAATTAAAATCAATATACCAATAAAAATATTTACTAAATCCAATAATATCATATACTATTTATATATAACTTATAAATATGTATATATATATATGAATTCTAAAATCATTACAATTTTCTGCCAAAATAGTTTTTATATTTATATTTATTAATATTCAAATAAATAAAATTATTTTAAATATTTAATCCTTTCGTACTAAAATATTTTTACTTATTAAAGATAGAAACCAACCTGGCTCACACCGGTTTGAACTCAGATCATGTAAGATTTTAATGATCGAACAGATCAAAATTTTAAACTTCTGCATTTAAATTTTATCTTAATCCAACATCGAGGTCGCAAACTTTTTTTTTTATTTGTACTAAAAAAAAATATTACGCTGTTATCCCTAAGGTAATTTTTTCTTTTAATCATCAATAATGGATCAATAGCTCATTTATCTACGTTAAAAAATAAAAAAAGTTTATTAAATTTTTTTATCACCCCAATAAAATATTTTATTATCTTCTTTAATTATTTATATATATATATATTTATCTTACAAAAAAAAATAAAATATAAAACTCTATAGGGTCTTCTCGTCTTTTAATTTTATTTTAGCTTTTTTACTAAAAAATTAATTTCTAGTTTTAAAATAGAGACAGTCTATATCTCATCAAATCTTTCATACAAGTCTCCAATTAAAAGACTAATGATTATGCTACCTTTGTACAGTCAATATACTGCAGCCCTTTAATTTTTATTATCAGTGGGCAGATTAGACTTTAAATTATAATCAAAAAGACATGTTTTTGATAAACAAGTGAACATAAATTTTTGCCGAATTCCTTTAAATTAATTTCTAACAAATTTTTATTTAAATTATATATATATATATATATATATACCATACTATACTAATTTTATCATTATTACTAATTTTAATAAATTATAAATTATTTTTTTATAAAAATTTAAATTTTTATTTTAAATTTTATTTTTATTAAAATTTTTTATAATAAACTATAATTTTTAAACAATATAAATATTAAAAATTTTAATTTTTTATTAATTTAATTATAAATTTTTAATTTAAAGCTTATCCCCTAAAATATTAAATTTCAAATTTTCATAATTAATTAAATAATTATAAAATTATTTTAATTTTAAATTAAATTTATTTCTAAAAAAACTAGATATATTTAAAAACGATTAACATTTCATTTCCAATTAATTATTAAAAATAATTATACAACATTAAATTTTTTAATTAATTAACTCTTTTAAATTCGAGATTTATTTAAATAAATTATTATTATTTAATAAACTCTGATACACAAGATACAATAAATTAAATCTACTTTTTAATTATTTTTTTTTCAACTATTTAATATATTCCTTTACAGTAATATTTAACTATAAAAATATTAATTTTTTCTATTAAAAATACTTAAACCCCCATTTATTTATTTTTAATATTAAAATTTTTTTTATTAATTATAATTTTTTTTAATTTTACCCCTCAAATTAATTAATTTTTAATTTCTTTTCAATGTAAATGAAATACTTTAACAAGCTCTAATTTGATCTTTCTAGAAACACTTTCCAGTACCTCTACTTTGTTACGACTTATTTCAACTTTTAAATGAAAGTGACGGGCAATATGTACATATTTTAATTATTAATCATTTTAATAAATTAATTAAAATTACATTTAAATCCACCTTCAAATTTATATTACAATAAAACTATTCATTTAAATATATTTAATGTAATCCATCATATTCTTAATTATATTCTGCATCTTGATCTGATTTAACTTTTTTTTTAAAAATTTAAATATTATTTTTACTAAAAAATATTTTTTTAACAATGATATACAAAATTATAAATTAAGTAAATTTATTCGTGGATTATCAATTATTAGACAGATTCCTCTAAATGAACTAAAATACCGCCATATTATTTAAGTTTCAATAAATTATTATTTACTATTTTAGTATTATAAATTAAATTTTTAATAATAGGGTATCTAATCCTAGTTTATATTAAAATTTATTAAATCATAATAATTATATAAAATTTAATTAAATTAAAATTTCACTTAATAATTTAATATTTATTTTAATAAATATTCTATTTATTATAAACTGAAATAATTTAATTTAACTTTTGTTTAACCGCAACTGCTGGCACAAAATTAGTTATTAATTTTTATATTACTAAATCTTAATTTCTTAAATTTTTAATATTAATTACTACTATATATTTAAATTAATTATTATTTAAATAATTAAAATTAAATACTAAAATTTATATGTAAAATAAATTTATAATAAATTTTCAAAAATATAATTATTTTATTATATATCATAATTTTTCACATAGATTTTTTTTTTTTTTTTTTTTATTATACATTTAATATAAATTAATAAATTTTTATTAATCTCTCTTATTTTCTTTCATAATATTCATATTAAAAATTAATTTAATTATAATCATAATACAATTCATTTAAATAAAAATATATTATTTAAATTAAAATTAATTTAAATATAATTTAATTTATTATTAAAATAAATAATAAATTAAATTTATTTATTTATATATATATATATATATATTATTAATTTTTAATAAAATTATATTTAATAAAATTTTGAACCATTTTTAATAAATTTCATAATAAATATATTTTA